ATATGCTTAATTCTGATAGGAAATAAAATAATAAAACGATTATTCATCGAATGACTATTCATCTATTATATTTTCATCAAATAGGGAGCAAGAAGACTCTATGAAAAAGTGGTGGTTCAATTCGATGTTGTCTAAGGCGAAGTTAGAACATAAGTGTGGGCTAAGTAAATCAATGGATAGCCTTAATGCTGTTGGACATACCATTCCTAGTTGGAGTGATAGTTTCAGAAATGTTGATTATTTATTTGCTATTAGGGATATTTGGAGTTTTATCTCAAATGTTGATTATTTATTTGCTATTAGGGATATTTGGAGTTTTATCTCTGATAACACTTTTTTAGTTAGGGATGGTAATGGTGACAGTTATTCTGTATATTTTGATATTGAAAATCAGATTTTTGAGATTGGTTTTTTTCTGAGTGAACTAGAACCTGGTTTTTCCAATTATTTGAATAGTAAGTATAAGAGTAACAATCACTACTATTATCATTACATGTATGATACTCAATCTAGTTGGAATAATCACATTAATAGTTGCATTGATAGTTATCTTCGTTTTGAAGTCCGTATTCATAGTGACACTTTCAACGGTACCGACGATTACAGTGACAGTTACATTTCTAGTTTCATTTGTACGGAAGGCGTAAGCGGTAGTCAAAGCAGGAATTCTAGTATAAGAACTGGTGGTAACAACCGCGATTTCAATATAAGAGGAAGATCTAATGATTTTGATATAAATAAAAAATACAGAAATTTATGGGTTCAATGCGAAAATTGTTATGGATTAAATTATAAAAAATTTTTTAGGTCAAAAATGAATATTTGTGAACAGTGTGGATATCATTTGAAAATGCATAGTTCAGATAGAATCGAACTGTTGATTGATCCGGGCACTTGGGATCCCATGGATGAAGATATGGTCCCCACGGACCCCATTGAATTTCATTCAGAGGAAGAACCTTATAGAGATCGTATCGACTCTTATCAAAGAAGGACAGGTTTAACTGAAGCTGTTCAAACAGGCATAGGTCAACTAAATGGTATTCCCATAGCAGTTGGGGTTATGGATTTTCAGTTCATGGGGGGTAGTATGGGATCTGTAGTAGGCGAGAAAATCACCCGTTTGATCGAGTATGCTACTAATCGATCTCTACCTGTCATTATTGTGTGTGCTTCTGGGGGAGCACGTATGCAAGAAGGAAGTTTGAGCTTGATGCAAATGGCTAAAATATCTTCTGCTTCATATAATTATCAATCAAATAAAAAGTTATTCTATGTATCAATCCTTACATCTCCTACAACTGGTGGAGTAACTGCCAGTTTTGGTATGTTAGGAGATGTTATTATTGTTGAACCCAACGCCTACATTGCTTTTGCGGGTAAAAGAGTAATTGAACAAACATTGAATAAAACAGTACCCGACGGTTCACAAGCGGCTGAGTATTCATTCCATAAGGGCTTATTTGATCCAATCGTACCGCGTAATCTTTTAAAAGGTGTTCTGAGTGAGTTATTTCAGCTGCACGGTTTCTTTCCTTTGAATAAAAACGCAAAAAAAAAAATATCGAAATAAAATGAAAATATAGAATAGAAGTGATTTCCATGTCTACTAAGAACTCCTATTTTTTACTAGGAATCTTTGTTTGTTGGATTGAATTAGTTTAGTTAGAGTCGCGAACTTATAAAAAACTTGTGAATTTTAATAAAAAACCTTTTCTTTTATTCTTTCTAATATAATAAAAGAAAAGGATGGAGGAATAATAAAATTTATTAAACTTAAAGCAGATTATCATATATATTCGTCTAAAAAGATGAATAGGTACACTTCATTTAGTTCTCATTCCTTGCACTTATTAACTACTTAAATATTAATATTATTTAGAATAGTTTCTATATAATAGGGATACTTATCATAAGATATCTTTATACTTTATAATAGGTACAAATATTAAATCGAGGTACCCATTCTATGACAGATCTTAACTTACCCTCTATTTTTGTCCCTTTAGTGGGCCTAGTATTTCCTGCGATTGCAATGGCTTCTTTATTTCTTCATGTCCAAAAAAATAAGATTGTCTAGATCCGATGGGACCAAATTTCATCAATTTATTTCAACACTGAATCATAATACAGATATTTGTTTAGTGTAATATGGGACAATATGTGGATTTTTCCGAACACAAATGAAAGAACTGTTATGCATGCGGATATCATGTATCCGCATAAATGTATGTATATGATATGCGGGTATATCTGGTTAAAAATGATCGGCGAATATTTATAATAGAAAGTATATGTATCTAACCAATTATTCCTAATGGTTCATATCAGACTAGTGCTAGTTGATGAAAGTTATTTCGGCATCATGAAAAGTAAAGTCAGAATTTTTCTGAATTCCAATCGAATGTAAGTGGATCTAGTATAGTATGAACTGGCGATCAGAACATATATGGATAGAACTTATAACAGGGTCTCGAAAAGCAAGTAATTTTTGCTGGGCCTGTATCCTTTTTTTAGGTTCACTAGGATTCTTAGTGGTTGGAACTTCTAGTTATCTTGGTAGGAATCTGATACCTGGATTTCCATCTCAGCAAATCATTTTTTTTCCACAAGGAATCGTGATGTCTTTCTATGGGATCGCGGGTCTATTCATTAGTTCATATTTGTGGTGCACAATTTCATGGAATGTAGGTAGTGGTTATGACCGATTCGATAGAAAAGAAGGAATAATGTGTATTTTTCGTTGGGGATTCCCTGGAATAAATCGTCGCATCTTCCTTCGCTTCTTTATGAAAGATATCCAATCAATCAGAATGGAGGTTAAAGAGGGTCTTTTTCCTCGTCGTATTCTTTATATGGAAATCAGAGGCCAAGGAAACATTCCCTTGACTCGTACTGATGAGAATTTGACTCCGCGAGAAATTGAGCAAAAAGCTGCTGAATTGGCCTATTTCTTGCGCGTACCAATTGAAGTATTTTGAACTGATACCCCGTATTCCTGTGCTGTGGTTAAACGGTGCAACATTTCTAATTTTTTTTTCATCCGAAAAAGGACCCTTATTTTTTGTATTTCTATATTCCTTAATTCCTTCTGGATCTAAGGAGTCAATTATTATACAAAAATAGGAATAGATCCATAGGTTCCATACCTTGTTATAGAACTTGTGCTTTAGAGAAACATCAGATCAGATAGAGTTGACAAATGAAGCAGTTCATTAACAATTCACAGATAAAAAAAATGAAAAAAAAAGAAAGCATTGATTTCCCTCCCATATATTGCATCTATAGTATTTTTGCCCTGGTGGGTCTCTCTCTCATTTCAAAAAGTCTCGAACCTTGGATTATTAATTGGTGGAATACTAGGCAATCCGAAACTCTTTTGAATGATATTCAAGAGAAAAATGTTCTAGAAAAATTCCTAGAATTAGAAGAACTACTCTTGTTGGATGAAATGATAAAAGAATACCCAGAAACAGATATACAAAACCTAAAAAAGCTTCGTATAGGAATACACAAGGAAACGATACAATTGGTCAAAACACACAATGAATATCATCTCCATATCATTTTGCATTTTTTGACAAATATAATATGTTTCGCTATTTTAAGCGGTTATTTTATTCTGGGTAATGAAGAACTTGTCATTCTTAATTCTTGGGTTCAGGAATTCTTCTATAACTTAAATGACACAATAAAAGCTTTTTCGATTCTTTTAGTTACTGATTTATGGATTGGATTTCACTCGACCCATGGTTGGGAACTAATGATTGGTTCGATCTACAATGATTTTGGATTGGCTCATAACGACCAAATTATATCTGGTCTTGTTTCCACTTTTCCAGTTATTCTAGATACAATTGTGAAATATTGGATCTTCCTTTTTTTAAATCGCGTATCTCCTTCACTTGTAGTCATTTATCATTCAATGAATGAATGAAGAATTTATTTGATCTCCTGATATCAATCAAAATTTTTCTTCGCGCATAAAGAAAGCATTTTCCATTTGACTTATTTTTTCTTTATACTTCTACCTCTTCAAGGTATTTGTCCTATTTAAATAGAATTATTTCGGTACAATGGCAGACTCGTGGATAGGGAACTATACTAGCTACCTATCTAATTTATTGTAGAAATTCCTGGATGAATGATTGGATCATGCAAAATAGAAATACTTTTTCTTGGGTAAAGGAACAGATCACTCGATCTATTTCTGTATCGATTATGATATATGTAATAACTCGAACATCTATTTCAAATGCGTATCCCATTTTTGCGCAGAAAGGTTATGAAAATCCACGAGAAGCAACTGGGCGAATTGTATGCGCCAATTGCCATTTAGCTAATAAGCCTGTGGATATTGAAGTTCCGCAAGCTGTACTTCCTGATACTGTATTTGAAGCAGTTGTTCGAATTCCTTATGATATGCAACTGAAACAAGTTCTTGCTAATGGTAAAAAAGGGGCTTTGAATGTAGGGGCTGTTCTTATTTTACCCGAGGGATTCGAATTAGCCCCCCCCGATCGTATTTCCCCCGAGGTGAAAGAAAAGATAGGAAATCTGTCTTTTCAAAGTTATCGTCCCAATAAAAGAAATATTCTTGTAATAGGTCCTGTTCCAGGTCAGAAATATAGTGAAATCGTCTTTCCCATTCTTTCCCCCGACCCTGCTACGAAGAAAGACGTTCACTTCTTAAAATATCCCATATATGTAGGTGGGAATAGGGGAAGGGGTCAGATTTATCCTGATGGGAGCAAGAGTAACAATACAGTCTATAATGCTACATCCGCGGGTATAGTAAGCAGAATAGTACGCAAAGAAAAAGGAGGATATGAAATAATCATCGTTGATGCATCGGATGGGCACCAAGTGGTTGATATTATACCTCCAGGGCCAGAACTTCTTATTTCAGAGGGTGAATCCATCAAGCTTGATCAACCATTAACAAGCAATCCTAATGTGGGGGGATTTGGTCAGGGAGATGCCGAAATAGTGCTTCAAGA